TTATCTACTAATAGTGGACAAATTGGCGTATTACCAAATCACGCTCCTATTGCCACAGCAGTAGATATAGGTATTTTGAGAATACGCCTTAACGACCAATGGCTAACGATGGCTCTGATGGGCGGTTTTGCTAGAATAGGTAATAATGAGATCACTGTTTTAGTAAATGATGCAGAGAAAAGTGGTGACATTGATCCACAAGAAGCTCAGCAAACTCTTGAAATAGCGGAAACTGCTTTGAGAAAAGCTGAAGGAAAGAGACAAACAATTGAGGCAAATCTAGCTCTGCGACGGGCTAGGACCCGGGTAGAGGCTATCAATGCGATTTCATAACGAGTGGGTGCGTCCGAATAATCATCGATTTATACACCCTATATTTAATTTATTTAATATTTAAATTTAATTTATTTGGGTGTTTTGTTTGACTTGATTCTGTCGAGTAAATAAAATCAAGCACAATCAGATTTTGATGCAACGAAAAAGAAATAGAAACGATACAAAATAAATATCATTAAAAGAAAATGGGTATAAAAACTTATTAGATACCACGGACCGCGGTATCTAATAAGTTCTACCTACTATTGGATTTGAACCAATGACTCCCGCCGTATGAAAGCAATACTCTAACCGCTGAGTTAAGTAGGTCATTTATCTTCACAAAGAAAACCAAAAAGGACTCATCCCATCGATGGATTATAAATATCATATTACTTAGAAGCAATACCGATCAATATGATCTTGGATCATGGAATAGTGATCTTGAGAAGATTCATGAGAATATTCATCTTGACAAGAAATTATCTACATAATAAAATATAAATATATATTACAAGCACTAAGGGCTATAGCTCAGTTGGTAGAGCACCTCGTTTACACGCGCGCCGATGTTTTTCAGGGGAGTCCATCATGGAATCAAAAAAATTGATCTTATTGACAAATCGATGTCTTACTCCATAACTTTGAGGGAAGAAGAGAACAATAGCCTGACAAGGGTTCGGTCCGTTTAGGTGCCCAGTTAGGTGCCAAACAGACCCCATCATTGATTTGATATATTGATAAGGTGAATATCCAGTCTATTCAATGCTAGGCTGAGCATAAGGGCCTCAAAAAAATCTCTTTTCGTCCTATGAACTTTAAGGTGTATGAAGTTTCATATTTGATTTTTAAGTAGAGCGATAGAGACTTCATTTCACTTAGGTTAATCTAGGCTATAGGCAGACCTACGTCAAGATAACCCCCCTTGAAAAACTTTGGTAGTGTTCCTGAATCTGAATCCACATAATGACTCAGAGCACATGGAGCCATCTCCTTATTTTTCGGTGAAAAATAAAAATGGCGGACTAGCTGATATTTATATCAGTTAATGAAAGAGCCCAATGCACAAAAAATGCATGTTGGGTCTTTGAAACAGTTCAGATCATTTTGATAATAATAAGTTTGATCTGTTTTACCGAGAAAGTCTACGGTTCGAGTCCGTATAGCCCTAGAGTCCTATAAAATAAAAATGAATATTAAAATACAAAAAATTGTATTATTTTTCATTTGAATTTCCTCGTTATTGTTTTAACTGACTGATTGCTTCATCAAAAGATAATCATTCCTATAAGCCCATTCATGAGGATCATTTAAAGTAGAATATCAAACTAAAAGCAAAAACGCATTTCATTTCAATGGACCCAATCGATCTTTTTCCAGTTGTGGATGAACAAACCAACTTTTGTTCAGTACTCTTCGTAGAAAAATTCATATGGCATTTTCATCGTTTCCTGTCCGAAATCAACCAGTTAATTATACTACCCTTCGTTTGGTATACCCAATTCTATGGAATTTTGTATCATGACCCGAGTCTGGTTAAAAACTCCAACCGAACCCAACCCCAATAAAATCTACCTAACCCAACCCAATCAAATCTAATACTAATAGTAATTTACGTCGGTATTCCGCGCTATTTGTGCACAATATCCAGTTTGAAAAGCGCATATCTTTGCTAATGCTAAGTTTCATTGTAAACATTGTTAACAACGTAAAATAGGCTTTCCTTCGTATAACTTACTTAGACCTAGTCTTCTCTTTCGATATTCAATGAATAGAAAATCCTCCATCGGGATTGGATTCTAATAAAAGGAATACCAAGACCCATATATTCTAAATCTTGAGATGCAAATTCCTATACATTCTATTACATCTGACTACTTGTTCTATTCTAAACCACTAATAAAATAAAAAAGAGACAAATGGACATATTCATAAAAAAAAATGAATATTTAAATATAAATATATTCTATTTATATAAAGATAATCAAATAGAAAGGATCATAGAAATCGATTTCAATTTCGATCAATTTATAATAAATAGAATTCAAAATTCGAAATAAAAAAAAGAGAATTCTATTTAGAATCCCTTTTCTTTAGAGAGAATACTCGGTAAGATTTAGATGAAAACAAGAGAATTTGGATAAGAGCAATAGTTAGTTTTAACTATAACTAAAAAAAATAAAAA